TATCATCTACCGCCCTTTCTTTCCTCCCAGCTATTCACGCATGAAGATCGTCGTATGTATGCTCGACTTGGGTTGCCGGTGCTATAATAGGTAGAAGTACATTATGGCAGGATCAGTCACCCGGGCAACCAACCCTCCTCCAAGAAGAATTGTGCTATGCCCCCCCGATCCCTATAGAGCGAAAGAGCTGCCTGGTGATCCCTAGGTTGCAGCACGTCCGGTCGTTAACTCCTCGCGCTGCGGCCGCCGTTTCTAGGACCGACCGACGCCTCACCTGCACAGGTACCTACGTAGTGTAGTGTCGGTCGCACATTCAACATAGCGTTCGGACTCATGTGCCTGCCAGAACCAGGGGTATTCGAGCCTGCTGCGTACGATTAGCCAGCCTTGCGGCGGCAAAAGGATTAGACGTCCCCCCATGCTACGGTTCCCTGCGGTCCAAACCCGGTGCCGCATTAGGTTAGGGAGCTGGACGAGAATAGCTCCTCCGCATCCCAAAGCGCGCTGCCCTCCTAGGCGCGCAACACTAAGTAATCCAAGCCAACCCACATTACTGACTAACGGTGGATAATCATATTTCTGAGAGGTACTAAATACAACTCCATGAATGAGCAAAATGAAGGTAGCATTAATGATAAAGATCTCCGGGGAAACCGCTAAAAAAAGATTGAACATGTGAGAGGATCCGAACGAATTCTGCTTTCATTTCCCCCGTATGGAGCACTGAGTTACTTACGTTACGGTCTTCAGCAGGCAGGCTGCACTCTAGGCGGCTAGGAAGGCTCGCTAGACCATCAGCCAGACCAAGAATGAATGTGTAATGATGGTGATTCCACACCAGGCTCAATAAATAATTGAATGTGGAAAGGGGATCCTAAATAAAAAAGGAGTCCATGACCCCTTTTTAGAGCGTATAAGGGGAGGTCGAATTCCAAACCTTTTCTCTCGAGTATACCCATTACCAAAAAATGGACGTCACTTTGGGACACATGCGGATAGCCCCCCCGCTTGGCTAAAAGTAAGCCAAAAGAGCTCAAACTCTTTTTTTTAGTTCCACTGAGAAATTCTTTGATAAGAAAGCCACTCTACGAGGGAAGTCCTCGGGTCGAGTCTTTGCGAGTTCATCCCAAACAAAGCGAACTCCTTCCGGTCGGGAAGATGCAGATAAAAGGCCAATAGAGCTTCTACGGCATAAGCTTTAGATCTATCAACGAATAATATACATTTCATAAGAAAAAAATTTTGTTTAAATCTCAAGGGTATAGGTGAAATTTTTAACAGTCATTTCAATCTTTTTCTTCCAATTCTAAGAAAGATAAATCCCGAAAAATCCGTCAATAAATGACGAACCCCATTATACAGATGATAGGACAGGGCTAATGCTTCGGTCATACTAGATTACGAGGCTTACCGAACTACCTTTGCCCTAACTCATAGAGAGAAGGCCGCTCAAGCAGAATCCGAATACGACTTTCGCTAAACAAGAGCTCTTTACTGCTAAGCTGATCACAACGTCACATTCAACAACAGCAAGAAGACTACTCTAAGTATGCTGACCACGGACTGACTATAGCACCAACAGCTAGCTTGCTTTCACTTGGTATCGGATCTTTCCTAAATTAAGAATTTGCCTCTCGACGGGAACTCCTACTAATTATAGTTAGTCTACCTACGTCATTCTTTCTTTAATAAGTAAATTTCCCACGGTCAAGCCTAGTAGAGCTCCTAGTCCGACAAGACTAGCAAACATGCTACCGTTAACCATGCTACCAGGCCTAGCTACCACAGAAAGGAAGGAAAACCGAACCACAGAGAAAGTAAAACCAGCTCTGCCTGATCTGACATTGCCGGGAAAGAGACAACAGCTACTCTTCCTAGTGATTCGATAGCGCCGTCTTTAACCGCTTATAATTTCCGGACTTAGCTTTTGTCTTGACTGTATTTTCTACATACTCTTAGTCACTAACTCTTTCTCACATCTCGATCTCTAGAAGGCCCATTCAATAGATCTCTCTTTCTTTATTTTCTCATCTCGTTTTTCTTTTAGGAAGAGTCAGAGGTTTATGTACTACTAATCGGCTCCTTAGTAGACTTCATTTATGATTTCGTGATTCAAAGGAATTGACCAAGTGACTTTCTACTTCTTTTCTGCGCTATTGCGAAGAGAATCCGCTGTGACAAAAGGGGCTGTGTCAGACTGATCAAAGCAAGCCTCAAAGCGAGAAAGGAAGTCTCACCTGATTTCCTCGGAAAGAGAGTCGACAAGCGAGTACGAGTAGAGGTATGAAGTCACTCGACTGATAAGGAGAGGAGCGAGATCCCCCTTCTTATATAAATAAGAGTTCAGTTCTCTTTGGACTGCTTTCAAAGGATATAAAGGAGAATAGTCCTGCTTCCTTTAGTTTTGTTTTAACTCTTATTCAACTCAACCATTTATTTCGAGATGGGAATTAATGGAATACGAATTAAGCTACTACGCGCTAACTAGAAAGATAATAAGAGAAGATGCCATCGAATCGGCTCTTAGAGATTGAAAGCGAGCTCCTGACTCGAGGGTGAGAATCGGTAGTTGTTGCCCCAGAGACTTCGCTAGCCTAGTTAAGAGTTAGCCCTTCTAGGCTTTGAAAGCAAGTCAAGCATTCCAATCCCAGCGGATGAGTCAATAGCAGCAGAGTCGTGAAAAGACCTAAAACCTTTCTCTTAGTTTCGTATATAAGATAAGAAGACGCGAGCCCCTTTCACGTCTTTTTCCTAACATAACAGCTACGCACCTTCTCCCTCACTTCAAGGAATGAGTACCAGGACTTTCTCCTAGAGACATGCTTTAGACAGGAATTCATTCTCCTCTAGCCAAAGAGAGGAGACTTAATTATCGCTCCTAGTAAGGGAGTGGAGGCAGAGGCAGCATGAAAGCGAAAGCAAGCGCATCAAATAGAAAGAGAAGAAAGCGCCGGGATATTATGGCTAGACAGCGATTAAGACAGCAAAGGGAATAGTAGGTGAGTCTAACCCCAACCTGTACAATTAAGTGGCATAGCGATCTTTTACCTAAGATATTGCACTCCAGCCTTTAGGCGAAATAAGAGATAGTCTATTAATGTTTGACATTCAGCAGGATTCTTTTTAGCAAGTGAATTTCTAAGCTAGTCCTTCTCCTGGTCAGCCACCTAGAGATCCAGCTTACCTTTGATGCATGCCTGAGAGCAAAGACAGATGCACTATCTTCCGAAGCGGATTCAGCGATGTTACCATTATAAGGGGACAGTCCGTTCCTTTCCTCTATCGAAAGAAGCTCTTTCTCTCTCTTACTATCAAAAATAAGACTAGCTTTCCTGGAAATATCACCTATCCTATTTATTGTAGGTAGCAGCCACAACTGAACGCTTTCAAGCACAGTTTCATTACGTGATATTGAGTTATTTCAGCTCTAACAGAGCTAAGACTTCGGTTTCATCAATCCTGCATCGCATGGCTTCTATTCCTTCGGCAGTGGATTCGGGATCTAATAGAGCGGGAGTTAGAGCAAGAGTTAGTAAGCCAGCAAGGATAGAGCAAGTAGTAGAAGTCTTGAGTCCGCCAAGCAACTAGCCTTTGGTTGTACTATAGGAGTCACCAAGTCAGTTAGAAGGGTTTTTGGTAAGATAGCCAGCCACAGGTTCCCCTACAAACTATTCGAGCTAAAATTGATTATTGTTCTTATCCAGTTCGCCTTACTCTAGCGAGAAGAAATATACATTACCCGCTTATAAATTGGATTCTTCTTAAAAGGGGCATAAAAATTTGGATCTCGTGTATGCATTTTTCATGTACTCATCTTCGATGCTTTGAACTTCCACCCTGTTTACATAGATGTGGGGCATACTTTTCTTTGCTTCCTTCCTACTACTAAGCTGCTTTATAGGCTAAAGCCTCCTATCTACGGTAGGCAGCAAGACCCGAGGAATCGGATACGGTTTCAGTCTCTTTCGCTGGGGCAAAGCAAAGAGGAAGGACTTTCGGAAGAAGGCCTCGTCCGCTGATCTTGAGGTTGGTAATAAGCTAGACCACCTAGGAAAATTAAGGTTAACAGTAGTAGAGGATGAGAATGTACCTGGAGCCTGAGATCCGGCTGACGTAGAGGCCTATGCACTGTAATTATTAAATTACTGGCTGCTACAAGTTATGACATCCTTTGAAATTGATACCGATCCAGTCCAGATCCATACGGGTAGAATAGAATCTGAAGAAGTGGAAGTTGCTTGCTGCAGCTTGAAATTGCGGTGTCCCTTATTTAGGGCAGGTCACTTGCTTATACTTATAAAAGTGACCTCGTCCTCGGCCGAACTTTTGAGGGTTTCCTCTTCTACTATGTATAGTTTCTAACCTCTAGCTCATCTCAGATGCTAAACGGTTTTAGGAAGAATACGGTGGAATACTGAGGTGTAAAAAGTACTTGAAGATAAAAGTTTATCTGTGTTAGGCTTGCCCCTTATTATTAACTCAACTTAAATGCCACTTTCCCTTCATAGGAAGGTAATTATAAACTTATTACCAACGCGGAGCTATCTTTAGCTGCTGTTCGAAAGGAACTAATTGGAAATAGATAAGATATACTATACCAAAAAAGAAGAAGAATTCTTGCGATAAATATTCCTTTTTCATCATTATAGATTCACCTACATTATTATCGCGCAATATCCTATCTCCTATTGGCTTTCTCACTTGATGGCCACTGCTAGTCGGAATGAATCTATTCTATATAAATAGAAAAATCTTTGATTCTATCTGAAGCGGATACATGAATATAGGCTATACTCTAAACTAATAGTTAGTTTTTTTTTATCTTTGCTCTCCTATACCTGGAACCTCCTAAGCTTCCAATCGTCATTCTCATTTAGCTATAAGGGAATAAAAGGGTAAGCAAGCATATTCTCTCGTGGAATCAATCCAATCATATTCCTGACATAAGAGCTTTCAGCTTTCTATCTATCCTATTTAAACCTTTTTAAAGAGACAGGGACGACCACTAGCAACCACTGGTAAAATCAGGATCACGTAGTAAAGAAGGAGCGGGAATGGGACTGAGATAGCTATCCGATAGAAATGCTAGAGGGCTTTGCGCCATATGTCTCATCCGCGATCACAGATTAACAAGGCATTCCTCACCCACATCTTTGAATTTCTTTACTTTTTTCTCAATCTTCTTCATGAGGAGTGGATGAAAGCGTCGTTGTGCTTGCTTGATGGGCTTAGCATCTGGTTTGATATTAAGCCTGTGGACGGCGATTTCAGGGTCTAGCCCAGGCATCTCTCAGCCTAACTCCAGGCCAAGCCCAAGTATTCATTCCTTAAGGAGCTGGACGTATTGTTCAGCTTCCTATGAAGCTAGGCTGGCACTTAGGAAGATTGGACGAGGGTGGAGGGGGCACATCTGGTGGTATCGTATATAAGAGAGAGCTTCTTTTAAGAATGATCTTAAACTAAAAATTTAATAAGAGAAGAAAGAAAGTAGCCTAGTTCAGATGAAAAGGTATGCCACAATGCTATCCGAGTTCACAGGTGTCGTTCCGTCTACTTTTCTTTCCAAACTTTTTCAAAATTAAGTTAGTGCGAAATCTACCTATCAATTGGTAGAGTACAAGATCGAAAAGAACCCTATATAAGGCTAAAAGCGCTGTCCGTCTTCATGGCCTCAATAATACTAAGTATTGTACTGGCCGAATCCGTTTCGCAGCACGGAGTATACCTCAATCTCCGTTAGTTCCGTTTCGGCTTTTTCCCCAATTTCCCACTCCTTCTGTGAGGCAAAACCTCACCACACTACACTTCGACACAAGAGAAGAGGACCGGGCGCTTGTATCTTCGGGATAGGAGTTGGCGGTCTTCTTTAAGAAAACTGAAATCGAATACTCATTATGGATCAACTGGTTGCTGATTTCGTTTCTAGGATGGGTTTGGCTCTGCCTGTAGTTATTCTTGTAGCCGTTAGGTCTTAAATCCATCAAATGAATAGTATTAATATGGAAACAAAGGTGACTGATGTAGCGAGAGATGTTATTAAGGGGAAAATCGTTGACCAACTCTAAATTCTTTTGAGAGAAAGATACTACTGAGGATGTGAACCTGAGTACTTCCCTGATGAGAGTAGATTCCATCTGTTCTCCCCAAAAAAAAATAAAGAAGTATATTTCAGTATATATAAGGCACCAAATCGAACGTATTCTCGGGAGACCGCTTTAGAAACGGACAGGCTGCTAAAATAAATGCCTTTCTCGATGATTATGGAGTTGGAGATTCCTATTCCTGTTCAATCGTTACCTCGTTTCATAGCCTATATCTCCGCTTTCACTGGTTTTCCTCTGCGCATAAAGCTGTTGGTCTTGCTGTGGCTAGCTTGTTTGGTGTATATGGCTAGTAAGTTTCTTATCTCGCCCACTGGTTTGTAACGACAGCGAAAGCTTAAGCTCTTTTATGGGGCATTGGGATTGCCCTTTCGCAAAAAGACCACTTCGAAAGAGCGGATGTTGCGCTCTGATATTACGTCCCATGCGAATCTATTAGATGAGAGCGAAAAACCAAAAAGCATTCAATATCAATAAATTTCAAGTCGGAAATATATATCAATATAACTACAGGAGGTCCTTTTTTTTGGCAGCCACTATTCCGTACCGACTAACAATGTAAAAAAATACTAATACACAGCACTCATCAACGTAATTGAAATCAAGGATTTCGGTTGAAAGTCTTATTTGTTCTGCTAAACAAACGAGCCTAAACGGGTTTCCGTCGGCGGAGGACAGCTAGGCAAGCTCTAGCGGGAGAAACAAGGGCGTGGTGTGGATGGGATGGAACCGAGAAGCATTCGAGACAGGGTAAAACGAGGCCTGACAGGCCATAACCCAGAGAAAATATTATTACTCCGAAGCGAGATGAATGACTGGTTTGCTATGAGACCCACTTGGGAGTGAATAGAAAGAAAGGATTGTCGGTTAGATTCAAGGTATGCCAGTTGATTGATTCTACTCCACTTTCCAGATTGGCTTAGTGTTAGATCTATCATTGGTGTCTCTTTTTTTATATTAATATATAAGAGAAAGTCACTCTAGTGGTCTGCCCCTGTAACTAGAAATTTAATAAGAGAAGAAAGCTGTTAACGTAGGTCGGATAGCATTTATTGCCGCGTTGATCCGACCTACGTTAACTGAACTTCCTCTCTTTCTTCATTCAATATCTGTCTAGCCTGTTAACGACGCCCTTTCTTTTCTACGCTATTTACCCTTCATTACTTCCCCAGCTTTGAGTGAAGTTCCTTTTTGGTACCATCTCTGCTTACTCTTTCTTCTTTCCATCTACTAAGTTAAGTTTGCGGAAAAGAGAGAGCAGACGGTTCTCGGCATCATGATGCTTCAATGACATCTGAGATCGCTCATTCCATTGCTTTACAGTCATGCATGATAGGAATGATTCTATTTACTAGAAAGAGACAACACCCGCATCGAAGAGGGAATTTTGTGTAGACTGCTTTTTGAAAGTGAAATAGAGACTTTCACTAAAGAGTGAGATTGAGGAGTGAAAGAACCCGGTATTCACATAAGAAAGTGGCAATAGTGCCTTCGTATATAAGAGAAAGGCTGCTCTTACCTGGGGACGTCTGCCTAAGCACCGGCTTCTTTCTTTGTCTCTTTTCTGGACAGCGTAACTAAGCTTGGCACAGATGTTCGTACAATCCAATCTGTCTTTCTCTTCAAAGACAAAAGATGAATAGCTTTCTTTTCTGACTGTATTGCCTTATCCTTGATTGATTCGGCATTAGTAATCGATCTAGATGCACCATTTCCGGTCGAATAAGCAGTAATTCCTCTTTGCGTAGATGAAAAAAGGTTGGGCGACTTCCTCCCGAGAGCTGCTCGAAGCAAAAACCTTATCCTAAAGTAGAAGTAGTCTAGGCGGACACCCTTTCTTTTGCCTTACCTGCCCCCTTTCTAAGTAGCAGCTTAGGCTTTGACAACCCTTAATTCAAAGGCTGGAAAGTCATATGCTAGTACACTTTTCTCCATCTTCCTTGGCTACCCACGGAAGACAGAATGTATTCCTATTGATTCTAAGGGAGAACGAAGGACGGAGTGGAGGATCGAGAGACCAGACCTCGTTCTTCTGGGGGAATTTTTTCATCAGTGAATGCAATGGGGCTACTAGCTCCCTACAATGTTGCCCAATGTCCAAGCTTTCAGCTTTCCACCGAAATGCTATGGTCGAATGCAAGGTAACTTCATGCTTTTCCGGTGTTCGGACGAAAGAATCCCCTGCTCTTGTTCGAGAATCTGCTTCACATTCATGCCCAGACTCGGATGCTAGAGAATAGTCTGGAATGCTCTCTTACTGGGATCCTATCCGCTCTTAGAACTTCATGCCCGGTCTTAGGCGAAGGCAATGAAATGGATGCAATTGCTACAGTTGGAATAAGCGCTCTTGGGATCTTCTCTGGTGTTCACGTAAGCGCTGTTCTCGGACTTACCCCTGGGAACTAAAGGAGGATATATAAACCCTTGTAGGAGGAGGGGAGTCAAGCAGGGCTGTCAAAGTTGCCCTAAAATGACTATTTTGCAAGAAGAAGGTCTTTCTCTTATATAGGCTATTTTGCCTTCTTCGATGAGAAGGTAGGAATTGCTCCTAACCCAAGAAGAAACGGGGGAAATCCAGTAAGAAGACGCTCAGACAAGGCCGAAGGTTTTTTTTCTGCGAACTCTGACTATGGACTAAATTAATGAAAGAGCGAGCCCCGGCCCTTCGGACTAAATATGCGACCACCGCTCTCTCGTCCATCAATCCCATTCCAACAATAAGGGAGAGCTCTTAATCTGTCTTTTATGCCACGAATCGCCTGTTAGAGAAAAAGATTGAAGTAAGATCTTCCCTATCTTGGGAAACTTTCCTTTTATAAGAACCTTCCTACATACTATGCTCTACGCTTCTACTTTCGCACCTCGGGTCCCAGATCAATTTGATCGTCGATATGTACCTTCATTCGTACATGCATATGGATCTTCAACCCCGAGATCCTCTATGAGATCTTTTTCCAGAGAAGCCCCTGCATATGTTGCCCTTATCTATTCATGGTGTTCCGGATCCAGATATGGAACTGGAATGGGCTATGCCTTCACCTATGCTATTGGGTTTCAAACCAAAGAAAGCATCTTTGGTCTGTAAATGGATTAGGAATAGGCTCTTTGTCTTTCATCTGCTAGGTTGAGGGACATAGTGGATAGAAGACTTGAGTAGCTAAATTGAATGAGGGGCCTAGCTTGCTCTCTTTCGAGTCTCAAGCTTTCAAGTAGCTTTGACTAACACGAATCTTTATAACCAAAAAAGTATACATACCCTAGGATGGAGTAGTAAGTTCTCCAAATCTTATCCGGTTTGGAGGTTGTTCCGCGGTTGCACAGTTCAAGGCTTCCTCCCTGTATACAACCGCATCGAAGCACAGCTTTCCAAGCCTGGGATGGAATAGGATGATCATCCGGTCATGCGATCTCCGATCCAAGCGCTTTAGTAGATTGCTGGACCAAGCGTAGAATCGAATCTGCTCTAGTATTTGCTAACAGATCAGTAGGCTCTGACAGCCTCCTCTCTTCATGAAAAAGGGAAACTCTAAAGTAAAGAAGGAATCCGCCTCCGATCTGGCTTTCAAACTGGAAATTTCATAAAAAAAGAAAGGTTTTGATTCGTCTTTGCTTGAGTAAAGAAAGTACTATATGAAGCCGGATAAAACAGTCTGATGAGAAAGCGTCTGTTCACGTCAAGCAATGGTTTAGTCTTGTTAATCTAATTGAAGTCAAGATGAAGTGAGTGTTTCATGTATTTTAGTAATAGTATGAAAGATCTAGTGAGCGTGCTGTCTTACCCCGTTTACTCAATGCATTGCAAAAAAATGGTTTTTGAAAAGCGCTAGAAATCGTTCAACATTTTTCCAGTGCGGGGTTGACCTTTTCTTTATTTGGTATATTCTTTCTCATGTCGTACA